TCCATAAATTCGATCGTGGTTTACAATTATAGCTTTCCTACCTGTTTGTTTTTTATTTTTTTTCATTTTATTTTTGGGAATCATCTCAAAAAAGCAAGAATCAAAAAAGGCGGTGATTCAAATTCACTCCGGTACTCGATGTAAAATTCCCTCAAAAAAGAAAATAGAGATGAAAGATACCAAAGGGGTCTTGGATCAGACTGCCTGTCTTTTTGTAGTTGGATCCCCAAGTTTTTGGAATGCTCCAAACTCTACTTGAGCATCCAAATCTGGGTCAATACCAGCAAAAACATCTCTGAACAAGGTTCTAGCACCATGCCAAATGTGTCCGAAAAAGAAGAGTAAAGCAAACGAAGCATGTCCAAAAGTAAACCAACCCCTTGGACTACTACGAAAAACACCATCGGATTTCAAAGTCGCACGATCTAATTCAAAAATTTCACCCAATTGGGCGCGTCTAGCATATTTTTTCACAGTAGCAGGATCACTATAACTGACTCCATTGAGTTCGCCGCCATAGAACTCAACGGTTACACCTACTTGTTCAACACTATACTTAGATTCTGCCCTTCTAAAAGGAACATCCGCTCTAACAATTCCGTCGCCGTCTACCAAAACGACCGGAAATGTTTCAAAAAAAGTGGGCATACGCCGTACAAAAAGCTCACGTCCTTCTTTATCTCTAAAGATAGGGTGTCCTAACCACCCAACCGCTATTCCATCTCCGCTATCCATTGAGCCTGCCCTGAATAATCCTCCTTTTGCCGGATTATTGCCGATATAATCATAAAAAGCCAATTTTTCAGGAATTTTAGACCAGGCTTCGGATAAACTTTGATTTTCTGCTAGCCCCGCGCTAACTCTTCGATATATCTCTTGCTGGAAGTAACCCTGATCCCATTGATAACGAGTGGGACCAAATAATTCGATGGGGGTAGTTGCTGAACCATACCACATAGTTCCAGCAACTACAAAAGCTGCAAAAAAGACAGCCGCGATACTACTGGAGAGTACGGTTTCAATATTTCCCATACGTAATCCTTTGTATAGACGTTGTGGCGGTCGAACGCTAAGATGGAATAAACCCGCTAATATGCCCAATGTACCTGCTGCAATATGATGAGAAGCTATTCCGCCCGGAACAAAAGGATCAAAACCTTCCACGCCCCACGACGGATTTACAGGTTGTACTTTTCCCGTTAGTCCATAAGGATCAGACACCCATATTCCAGGACCATACAGGCCTGTTACATGAAATGCACCAAAACCAAAGCAAGCCACCCCGGAGAGAAATAAATGAATTCCAAAGATCTTGGGCAAATCCAAAGAAGGTTTTCCTGTACGTTCATCAGAAAATATTTCTAGATCCCAATAGACCCAATGCCAAATAGCTGCCAAAAAGCATAAGCCAGAAAATACAATATGTGCCCCAGCTACACCTTCGTAGCTCCAAACCCCCGTATTCGTTACAGTCCCTCCTGTGATACTCCAACCCCCCCACGAATTGGTTATTCCTAAACGAGTCATGAAGGGTATAACGAACATACCTTGTCTCCACATTGGATCAAGAACGGGGTCCGAAGGATCAAAAACTGCTAATTCATAGAGAGCCATCGAACCCGCCCAACCAGCAACCAGAGCTGTATGCATTATATGAACGGAAAGCAATCGGCCGGGATCATTCAATACAACGGTATGAACACGATACCAAGGCAAACCCATGGAAAATACCCCTTTATCAAAGAAAAATAAACACTACGTAACTTTATTGCATTGGAATATACTATGACTGTGCTGCGAACTTCCCCTGTTGAGTGGATTATTTCCTAACAAGGGTTATTTATTCTATTGTGTTCCAAATAATGGAAGAATTCTGTTCGTAAGAACAAAGAGAAGCAGATTTATTCTATACTCGATAAGTACCAATACGCAATGGTGGATTGATACCACTTTCTATGAGTAAATGCGTTTATCATTCGAAAGGCCTACTCGTAAAAAATTTCCTTTATTTTTTTGTCTTTCTTTCTGAATTTTGCTAATCTATGGATAAAATAAATATGATAAAGACAATATTATAAAGACAATAAAACCACATTATTACGTTTCCACATCAAAGTGAAATATAGGATTTAGTTCTTTTTTCTTTCAATTTATGCCTATTGGTGTTCCAAAAGTACCTTTCCGAAGTCCTGGAGAGGAAGATGCATCTTGGGTTGACGTATAGTGCGACTTGTCAGATATATTGGGTCATATGGGATTTCCCCGTTCTCTCCCCCGATCGAGATATCCTCTGTTTCGCCCAAGAAGTAGAAATGGAATCATCCATAAATTGGAGCGTGAAGTGCAATTAGATGCATTGTTTGGAGGAATTCATAGTACTATTATCAATTCGAATAATTTATGGTTGACTTTGATTGGACTAAAAAAATGAAATATCCAGGCTCCGTTTAGAAAAAACCCAATTGGTAATATATCTAGGATTAATACGTGTATCCTAAAT